ATAAAAAGGAAGAGGAAAGTGAAACAGAACTTCAAAAAGAACTTTGGCACTTTAGTTTTCTTCATCATTATTGGTTCATAAAATCGAAGAGTTCGTTTTTTTTTCAAAACGAACCTAACCGCCACACGTGAGGAAAGGGATTCGAACCCTTCTCGAGTCTCCCCGGATGCTCCAACAACCCCTCGATTCCTGCCGCTTTCAGTGAGTGTAAGCTTGATGATCGAACATTTTTTAGATTTTCATGTGTTAAGCATATAGCTAGCGTTCCTTCTGAGCCAGGATCAAACTCTTCTTTTGAGTATGATTGGGCCCCGCAGTGGTAGAACCTGGTGAACCGGGCGTACCATTTTACTGTACTTTCTCTTTCTTCTCTTATTAAATTTGTAGTTAGATGAACAGATCACTCCTAAATGCAGCAGTTCTCTTATATACGATACCACCAGACGCACCTTGCCGCAACCGCCTTCGGATCTGCATTCGCGCCTTTTTCGGCTTATGCTACAGTCTGTTCCTTCCTTCGGCGCCAGTCTTTTCTGCCTTACCTTCACCCCGTGGCGAATCGGTATTTTCTGTGATCACTTTACGGCATTCTTTAAGCTTTCTTGCTTGGTTTGGTTTTGTCACCAGACAGAGTAAGAACTGCTCAGCTTGCTTTCTGGAGAGATTAAGTTATCTCCTGGGGTTTTGTAAGAATAAGAGAAGCTTTTTTTTTGTATGCACTTTTTTAATTTTTTAAAAAAACATTCTTTTTGTTCGCGTACCCCTGCTCCGCTTTTCCGCTTCCTTTCTCTGGTTCTCCGGCGGTACAAAGCAATCCAGAACGAGCGCACCGACGAAACAATAGTAAATTCAATTCACGAATAAAAGAAGAGGCATCCCCCATTTCGAATCGTCCCTCTTAGTCGAGTAGTTCTCTTTCTCCTTAGCTTCGGTTTTCTCGTCTCCTTGATAGCTGGAAGTTCTCCAAAAGTATGAAAAGCTGGAGGACTTTGTACCATCCATTCCGGTGTGGTTGAATTCTGTTCAACAGCCCAAGGACTTGGAGCACATCTTTTGTTATTTCCACTGCTTGAAGTGATTGTTACGACCACGAAGAAACGACAAATCCAAACTACGGATAGGAATAGCTAAATTCTTTCTAATGGCATTCGATCCTTAGTTAGAGGAAAAACTGGGAATATATCTTCATGACATCTACGAAAGCAGACCCCCTAATACCAAATTCGATCAAATTTGGATAAATGTCCCATAGAAATGGGATATTAGAGCTGTCCGCGTGCAACCATTGACCTAAAAAATGGTAATGCTCCCCATAAAAAACTTGATGACCCTGCTCCTCTATAAGAGCAGTTACCAAATGCTCAATACGTTCTTGCAAGCGAGAAGGAGAGATACTCATAACGGGGTCCACAAAATGAAAAGTAGAACTAAGGCTGTCGGAAGAAGAAGAGGAAGCTATGGGGGAGGTCTCAATTGAAAAGGTAATAAAATTACGTGGTGAAAGATCCTCTAGGTCAGGAATTGGAAAACTATTAGAGCCATATTGATAAATGATTAATGAGTCCTTCATATTCGACTATGACTATATCCATTTTTAAGGCGGGTGGGCTTCCCACTTATGGCAGGTATGCAAAAAACTCTGCTTCCACCTCTTGATTTGATTGTAATTGCCTTGCCCTATTTTTTTGGGCAAGAAAAAAGGTTATTCCGAATTCCTACTTTTTTCGGAAAATCAATATGGGAAAGAGATACTTCTCTCAAGATTCGATCATTCCATTTGGACTGGGTAACCTTTTTGATTCTATTCTAAGACATTCTTTCTTCGATTACCTATTTTCTATGTCCGGTAAGGCGCATTCAGTTGAGGGCTCCCAGGTCAACTCTTTGCTTTCATCGAGAATGTCATTGCCTCATGATTGCTGTCCAATGCTGTATTTCTACTACATTTCGCTACGCAACCCTCGCGCTTACTCTATAAATAGAGAAAGCAAAGGGGATTCATTGCTCTTTCTCCTCCCGGAACACTAAAAAAAATTTCTTGTGCTTTTTTTTTATTCCGTTCCTTACCGGCTTCGTTGATTGACTTTTGTTTGGCGATGTTATTTATACTCTTTCTATAAGACACTGTTCGATAGCTTCTTCTCCTTTCTTTGAGGAAGGGAGATCGCATTGAATGTTCTTGCCATAGTTAATGTATGGTCTCTTGTCTCGATAAGGGCTGGTGCTATAATAAAAATGACTATTGCAGCTCTCGGGTCTACTCTCCCTTCCACTCCAGCCTTAAAGGCCTGGTTTCGTCTGGTAAGCGAGCTCTACTATATATAGATACTGCCCTCTGCTGTTAGCGGTTTCGTTTGGTTGTCCTTTCCGTTTTGTTCTTTCCATTCAAGAAATCCTGCTTTTTCGAGCTTTATTGGGTCTAGGTCTAGTTGAGACTGAAGTCAATGCCCCTATAGTAAGGAAAATGGCGATAATCATCTTATAGAAGTAGTGTTCCTGATTGTCGCTACTGCGGGTAAGAAGATCTTTTTCTGCCTAGTCTTCTTCTCAAGGCGGGGTTCTTGCTTTAATAAGTGACATCGAAATGTGCCTGATGGTTTCCTTGGGAAAATTGTCCTAAATGCAGCCGTTCTCTTATATACGATACCAACATCCAAATCTGCCAGGCCCCACCACACTGAATGATGAACTTTGCGCCTCCAGGAGGGTCAAGCCAAGCCTGAATGGAATTCGTCTGGTCGAGAAGGGACTGTGACTCTTCTATTACATTACGGAGAAGTCCATTCTCGTCATGATCGATCCACGTTCTACCCGGGCTTAGTAAGCTAGCTTACTAAGGCGAAGGACTTTTTTTTTGATTGCACCAGTTTAGAAAGATAGCACTTAATAGTTGAAAGAAGCTCCTTCTTCTCCTTCATTGTCGTTGGTCCTTTTTTGACTAGACTCAATCAATCGAGAGCTAGCATTAGAGAAAGCAATAAAGAATCAAAGACTTCGCACTGAGAGCTAGGGGCGGGCTAAGCGGAAATCATCTTTATCTTGAATTTACAGAAAGCAAAAAGGCATTACGCAATGGCGAAAAGCTTTCACCTAAAAATGCGAGGGGCCGGAAGATCCTTTTTAAGGAATTCGTCAAGGGCTACTAAGCTAAGCATAAGCAAGCAACAAGGAATGGGCTATCTAACTCACTCCAAGGGGCGGGAAGAGCTAACCTAAGCAAAAAAAGATCTTTACAGAACAGAGGGGGACCGGTGAGGGAGTAGAAAGAAAAAAACGAGAATGATATAGCACTATAGAGAATATGGAAACATATAGGAATTGGCATAGTTGCATAAATAGGAATTTTAAAGTATATGATAATGCCATAATAGAGATCAACTAGAGCTTATGCCAAAGATGACTTTCCCAACACTAGAAGTCCTACTCATGCTTGTGAAAAAAAAAAGGGGAAGGTCGCTAATTACGGGCAGTGTGTTCTACACACCTATGAGAAGATCAATTAAACTGGCCTCTGGCTTAATTAAATTAACAAGCATATAAACAACATACTAAGCAGAAGCGCGTAGACTCAAAAGAAGGAAAAAGGGCAGAAGCTTCCTCTTCTATTCAGCAAGGAAAGTCATCTACTCTGCCAAGGCCTCGAATCTAATCCAAAACCTTTCTTTTCTACGGCTACGCTACGATCTTTCTTCTCTTATGAGATTTCCGGACCTTTTGAAAGAGCGGTGTCGTACTTTATTTATGTTGATTGATACCCAAGTGTCACTGAACTGTCGAAGCGAACTCATTTTCTCGGGGCACTGAACTCACTTAAGCCGAATCTCACTCCCGCAGCTATCTCTTCCAAAACTGTAGAGAAAGAAAGCCCGCTGACTCCAGCACCTCTATTGCTTGTGAAAGATAGCTATTCCTCTGCTTTCTTCCGCGGAAAAAATAGCTGCTCTTGTAGAAAGTTAATTAGTAAGCCCAGAAGACCGAGAGACAGTAGCTGCCTTTCAAGCAGACTAAGAATCCGGTATGGAAGACTATTCCTCCAACCTTGGGCAATTCTTTTCACAGCTAAGCTTATCGTTCTGCCATATGCCATACTAGACTTTCTATTGATTGAGACCCAGAGCTTCTTGAACAGAAGAACTTAGTCTTAATCAAGCAAGCATTCCCGCCGCAGTCACAAGGTCAACCTCTCCGCAGAAACCATAGCACCTACCCTCGCGTCAGGCGATTTTTCGGGCCGAGAAAAAAAAAATTCCCAGTCGCAAGAGCTGAAACAGAAAAAAACCTTCACTCGAGCTAACTGCATTTGGCAACAGGGCTTAACACAGAATCCCTCGGTCACTTCCCCTTGTTGGGGTTAAAGACTCGCACGCACCAGCCATTGAAAGCATTCCAATTGCAGCTGAGTCGCTCGCAAGAGCAGCTCCCATTCCTGCAACATTAGTTGCTTCCTCAACAAGAGATTTGATCCTCATCTCTTGAACTCTGGGCTTCTTCAACAATAGCGGATTCTAACCCGTAAAAAGAGAAAGAAGCAGTTATGCCATTCGCCACCTTCGCCCTAGTACTGAGATTGTAAGGATTTCTGCCCTCTTTCTGTTCAAATTAAACCGGCATACTGAAATCGATTGCACTAAGGGGCTTCGATTTTGCTGAAAGAAGGACTTCGTTGACAAATCTATTGGTTACATCTCGCGTACTTGCCCATATTACTTATATGGGGTGACCTACTTCTACTTACGCTGATTCCAAAGCAGCTCCCATTCCTCAAAGCCCGGCAGCAGAGTCAACCCCTCCTTCGGTCGGTTCATGAGCTGCCAAAAGCTAACTCTACGCTCGGTAGCTACCGGAAGTTGCTTCGCTCCCCAACTCGTTTAAGTCAACTGATGCCATGGGTCATTCCCTTGTTTACGAAACTGGGCTATGAAAAGCATCGAGAAAGAAGAGTGGAACAACTACCTTCCCAGTTTATCAGGACTCTACCTATTTGGTGGATTCTTGCCCTGGGCTTCACTCCCTTAATCCCGTTCCTTCGCTCTCCGGACTTCTTCCTTCTAGGCGAGTAAGGGCATAAACTTCTGTAAAAAAAATAGAAAGAAAAACTCACGAAGAAAGCACCGGTAAGGTTGTACCTAAGCCTAAGGGCTGGCTGGCCTTTACTGGATCTAATTCCCTCTGCGAGCTACCAGATCTAATGCACCATTCTTCGGCCTATTACGAACAGTTTCGATGTACCAGATCGTCTTGTGTTTCATCAATATTCGGCAGGAGCTCTTATTCCTTTTCTTTCAATGGGAGCTGGGTCTTATGTTACCTCTCCTCTTCCTCTTCTTGTGAGCATGAAACCATCAAGAGTCAAAGCTGAGACAAGGCTAATCGCTAATCGTGATGTCTTACTATATTATAATGGATACCCTTTTTACCTCGCTTACTTTAAGCTGGGTTGCCAATGTTCGAAGATCTGTAGTTTCGATAGCAATTCCTCTTTGTTTACATGCTAGCCTCGCTCAACCTCACCCCAGGTAATCACAGCTTTCTTCCCCTCAGGTCAAAGAGTAAGAACTCGCTTTCGAGCTAACCTTACATGGAGCTACCTGCCAACAAGCAACAAGAGTTCTCATTCACGGCTAACTAAGCATTCGTTCAGAGTCGACAACAGCAAGAAGTGAAATGGCATCTGGTTCAATGTACGCTATCTTGCCTAGGTCAATCAATGGCAGCTGGCTTGCCCCTTGTGAAAACCTTTCATCCGAGTCTCTTTTGCTCTTTATGATTTCAGGCACAACTTTGCTTAACACATCGAATTGGACATTTTTCCTTAGCCAACATCATACCCCCCTCCCATGCGAAAGGCTCAGGAAGGAAGAAACATTTGGCGGTATCGTATAATAAGAGAAAGGCTCCTAAATGGAGCGATCTGTTCATCCAACTAGAAATCTCGTAAAGAAAGAAACTTTTACGCCCAAAACCTCCCATGTCTTTCTCGGTTGGACCAACCCAACCAGTGATTTCATGAATTGGGATAGTCAGAATCAGTCTCTCTTTTTTTGGGGGGGAGCAGAACAAAATGAACCAAACCAAATGATGTGTATTAAGGAAGAATTACTCAATGAGAAAAAAAATATAAAAAGAACAGCAATAAATACAATAAAAAATGAAGAAAAGAAAGAATTTTTAAATAAACTTTTAGATTATTTATATGATGATCTAATCAGACGTGCTAATCATAGCAAAAATATCCTTCGCCCGTTATCTCCTCATCTTCCTATTTATAAGCCACAGCTTACTTCGACGTTTCCAATTTCCCATAGAATCTCCGGGGCTTTCCTAGCCACTATAGTTTTGTTTTTTTATCTTCTTTGTCTGAAAATAGGTTTGATTTGCTTCACCTATACGAATTTCTACCAATTCTTCTTTTATTCATCAAAGCTTCTCCTAATTTCCGTCGAGATTGCTGCCTTAGCCCTGTCCTATCATCTGTATAATGGGGTTCGTCATTTATTGACGGATTTTTCTTTCGGAAGAAAAAGATTGAAATGACTGTTAAAAAATTAACCTATACCTTCCATCCAATTCTTATGAAATGTTTATTATTATTAGCGTTGATAGCTCTCTTCTTTAAAGCTTATGCCGTAGAAGCTGACATCAGGCTATTGGCGTTTTATCTGCATCTTCCCGAACAAGACCCGAAAGGGGTTCGCTTTATTTGGGATGAACTCGCAAGGACTCGACCCGAGGACTTCCCTCGTAGAGTGGCGTCTTTTATAAGACTCGAGTTTATCAGTGAAACTCAAAAAAAGAGTTTGAGTTCTTTTGGCTTACTTTTAGCCACGCGGGGCGGCTATCCGCATGTGTCCCAAAGTGACGTCCATTTTTTGGTAATGGGTATACTCGAGAGAAAAGTTTTGAATTCGACCTCTCCTTATACGCTCTAAAAAGGGATCATAGACTCCTTTTTTGTTTAGGATCCCCTTTCTACATTCAATTATTTATTGAACCTGGTGTGGAATCACTATCATTACACATTCATTGTTGGTTTGGCTGCTGGTCTAGCGATCCTTCCTAGCCGCCGCCTAGAGTGCAGCCTGCCTGCTGAAGACCGTAACTAACGTAACTCAGTGCTCCATACGGGGGAAATGAAAGCAGAATTCGTTCGGATCCTCCCACATGTTCAATCTTTTTTTAGCGGTTTCCCCAGAGATCTTTATCATTAATGCAACCTCCATTTTGCTCATTCATGGAGTTGTATTTAGTACCTCTAAGAAATATGATTATCCGCCGTTAGTCAGTAATGTGGGTTGGCTTGGATTACTTAGTGTTGCGCGCCTAGGAGGGCAGCGCGCTTTGGGATGCGGAGGAGCTATTTTCGCCCAGCCCCCTAACCTAATGCGGCACCGGGTTCGGACCGCAGGGAACCGTAGCATGGGGGGGACGTCTAATCCTTTTGCCGCCGCAAGGCTGGCTAATCGTACGCAGCAGGCTCGAAGACCCCTGGTTCTGGAAGGC